GGATTCCTATACGAAGCTTTTGTATATGTGTCTCCGGGTACTCCTTTATCATTTCGTTCAAAAGAAATAGTTCTTCCAATTCGATGAATTTTTCTAGAACGCTCTTTTCTTGCATATCATTCAAAAAAGCTTCGGATTGGCTAGTATTCCACCAATTAATAACCCACGATTCTAGACTTTTTTTAAATGAGAAAGAGATCCACCAAGGCAAAAATACTATAGATGCAAGATATGGGAGGAGAGTCCATGCTTTCTTTTTTGTCATTTTGAATCTGTGAATTTTTAATGAAACGACTTCATTGCTCAACTCTATCCAATCTGTTATTTTTATGAAATGAAATAACAAGATGAGTTCTATAACAAGAAGGATTACTGAGTTCCTTCCCCAATGCAGAGAAAACACTCATTCTTCGGTTCATTTCAAAATACTTCAATTGGTACGCGCAAGAAATAGGCCAATTCCGCAGCTTTTTGTTCAATTTCTCGCGGAGTCAAATTCTCATCAGTACGAGTCAGTGGAAGGGCCCCCTGTCCTCTAATTTCCATATAAAGTACGGGACGAGGATAAAGACCCTCTTTAACTGCTATTCTAATCGACTGGATATCTCTCATAAGGAATCGAAGAAAGATGCGCCGATTTCTTCCAGGAAATCCCCAACGAAAAATACACACTACTCCTTCTTTTCTATCGAATTGATCATAACCACTGCCTACATTCCACCAAATTGTACACCACAAATAGGAGCTAATGAAGAGACCTGCGATCCCATAGAAAGACATCACGATCCCTTGTGGAAAAAAATGGATTTGCTGAGACGGAAATATGGATATCAGATTTTGACCAAGATAACTAGAAGTTCCCACCAATAGGAATCCTAGTGAACCTAAAAAAAGGATACAGGCCCAGAAGAAATTACTTGTTTTTCGAGACCCCGTTATAAGTTCTATCCATATACGTTCTGATCGCCAGTTCATACTAGATCCAGTTGCATTTTATTGGAAATAACCCCAAAAATTTTGACTTTATGTTTTTATGTTTTTGTTCCCGAAGTAACTCTCATCAACTAGCACTATTATGATATGAATCATTTGGAATAATTCAAAGAATAAGTTTGGTAAAAAAGTACAGTATCTCCGCCATAGGATCCCACTATGGATATATACATATAGATATACTGACTTCTGATTTCAGACATCTGCTGATCCTTTTTAAAATAGCTATAATGCTTTTATCCACATATAATGTTTCCGGGCGCATAACAGCGCTTTCACAGGTGTTCGGAAGAAGCCATATCTTGGACTATATTCCAATAAATAGATAACTCTATTAGGATCCAAGTAAAATTCTTGAAATAAATTGATGCGATTTGGTCCCGCCGGATCTAGACAATCTTGTTTTTTTGAACATGAATAGATAAAGAAGCCATTGCAATTGCCGGAAATACTAGGCCTACTAAAGGCACAAAAAAAGAGGGAAAGTTGAAAATTGTCATAGACTATATACCTCGATTTAATATTTGTACCTGTTTTAAAGATATCTTATGATAAGTATATCGATTATAAGTATATAATAATAGGTACAATAAATATAGAACTATAATAAACTATATTAAGTGTACCCCCATTCACCATTCTATTTAGTATTATTGTTCTTTTGTCCTTATCTTCTGATAAAGAACGAAAGAGTTTCTTATAAATTCGCAAAGGATTTTATTCTATTTTATTCTAACGAACCCGATCCAACAATATACATGGATTCCTTGTAAAAATGAGATTCTCGGGGGAATTTAGCAAAATCCACGATTTCAATTGTATATTTTCTATATTGAAATTATTCAATATCTATAAAAAATACGTAAGAAGGGAACATAAATTCTTTTCCAAATTTTGGAGAAGAAAGAGTTAACTCTTTTATCCTGTTGATAGAGTCTTCCTGATCACTAATCAGGAATATAGGTCGAAAGAAAATAGATCTGAAAAAAAAGGAACAATCTAAAGTGAATTTTGATTCAAGGGAAAGAAATCGTGAAGTTGAAATAACTCACTCAGAACACCTTTTAAAGGATTACGTGGTACGATTGGGTCGAATAAGCCTTTGTCGAATAAATACTCAGCCGATTGGGAACCTTCAGGTACTGTCTTATTCAATGTTTGTTCAATTACTCTTTTGCCTGCAAATGCAATGTAGGCATCGGGTTCGGCAATAATGATATCTCCTAACATACCAAAACTAGCGGTGACTCCACCAGTTGTAGGAGATGTAAGGATTGATACATAGAATAACTTTTTGTTTGATTGATAATTATATAAAGCGGACGAAATTTTTGCCATTTGCATCAAACTCAAACTTCCTTCTTGCATGCGCGCTCCTCCGGAAGCACACACTATAATAAGGGGTAGAGATCCATTAGTAGCATATTCGATCAAACGGGTTATTTTTTCACCTACTACGGATCCCATACTTCCCCCCATGAACCGAAAATCCATAATCCCAATTGCT